CCAGTAGCGACAACCGTTTTTTTGATTGGTACTGCAGCGGCCCTTTGGTTGGGTATTGGAGCAACATTACCGATTGATAAATCCCTAACTTTAGGTCTTTTTTAAATTGATTCAATTTAAAAATAAAATATCATGATGTGCGTATCTAGGGAGTAGTCACTTCAAAGTCAAAGTGAATTCTCCCTAGATACATTTATTCAATTCTGGTCCGAATATATGGATTGTGCTGAAGGTTCAAAATCCATTTTCGTTTTTTTTTTTTTTACTTTCGAAAAAAAAAAATGAAATAAATCCAATGGATTTAAAATTTTGGTAAATCAATTTCGAAATGCTTTTCTACTTCTTTTCAAGAATGCCCAATATTTGTTTTACATCTTCTATGCGAAAGTGCTCCATTTTCATAAGGTCTTCTTGACTGTTATTCAAAAGGTCCAATAATGTATGTATATTGGACTTTTTGAGACAATTATAGATCCTGGGAGGCAATTCTGATTGGTCAATAAAGATATATTTCAATGCTATTTCTCTTTTCTTTTTTCTTAATTTAGCTAATCTATCATGAAAAGGAAAAAAAGGTAAAGTAACGTTGTGTCGATTGTTTTCTAAATGTAAGTTTTCTTCTTCCGCATGTAGAAAAGGAATAAATAAATCAATCAAATTCCGAGAGGCTTCATGAAGTGCTTCTTTAGGAGTTAAACTTCCATTTGTCCATATTTCTAGAAAAAGTATCTCCTGTTTTTGATTATCATTCCCATAACAATGAATACTATGATTCGCATTTCGAACAGGCATGAATCCAGCATCTATAGGATAACTTCCGTCGTGAAAGTTCTTTGGCGTTTTTATACCGTATCCTCTATTTCTCTCGATTTGTAATCCAATACACAAATCAATCGGTTCGGTTAGGCTAGCTATATGCTGTGTATTATCAACGATTTCCACGGAAGGTGGTAAGATGATGTCTTGAGCAGTTACATATCCGGGACCCTTGGCACAAATAAAGGCCTTACGAGTTCCATACAAATTACTTCTCAATACAATTTCTTTCAAATTCATTAAAATTTCATGTACTGATTCTTGAATACCTACTATGGTAGAATATTCGTGTGGTATTTTCTCAGATTTTGCACGTGTAATGCATGTTCCTTCTATTTCTCCAAGCAAAGCTCTTCGCATCGCAATGCCTATTGTGTCGGCTTGGCCTTTCATAAGTGGAGACAGAATAAAGCGTCCATAATAAAGACGCTTACTATCTGTTCTTGATTCAACACACTTCCATTGTAGTGTCCGAGTAGAGACTTTTACTTTCTCTCGAACCATAGTAATATTATTTTATTTGATCAGATCATTGAATCATTTATTTCTCTTGAAATCTCTTTAGTGTTTATTTCTACACACGTCTTTTTTTAGGGGGTCTACAGCCATTATGTGGCATAGGGGTTACATCCCGTACGAAACTTAATAGTATACTACTTCTACGAATAGCTCGTAATGCTGCATCTCTTCCGAGACCAGGACCCTTTATCATAACTTCTGCTCGTTGCATACCTTGGTCTACTACTGCTCGAATAGCATTTCCCGCTGCGGTTTGAGCAGCAAAAGGAGTCCCTCTTCTTGTACCCTTGAATCCACAAGTACCGGCGGAGGACCAAGAAATTACCCGACCCCGTACATCTGTAACAGTAACAATGGTATTGTTGAAACTTGCTTGAACATGAATAACTCCTTTTGGTATTCTACGTGCACTTTTCCGTGCACTACTGCGCCCATTCCTACGTGAACCAACTTTTGGTATAGGTTTTTCCATATTTTATCATTTCATAAAGATAAGTCAGAGATATATGGATATATCCATTTCATGTCAAAACGGATCTTCTATTTTTATTTGTTCATTGCTTCCTTTAAGATTAGTTTCTTTTCTTTAAGGAGTTCTATTTAGAATAGAAAGATTATCCTTGTCTTTGTTTATGTCTCGGGTTGGAACAAATTACGATAATTCGTCCCCTCCTACGGATTAGTCGACATTTTTCACAAATTTTACGAACGGAAGCCCTTATTTTCATAGTTGTTATTCCTTAAATTTTTCCGAATCCACTTATTGGAAGAAAATAAGTTTCTTGACATTTTTGAACCTTGAATTGGATCCCCCTGAAAGGAATCTTGAAGTTGAAAAAACTACCTAATCGTTCGAATCCTTGTTACGGAGTCTATAAATTATACGCCCCCTGGTTGAATCATAAGCACTTACTTCACTTTTGTTGACTCTATCCCACGGCGGTATACGTATAAAACTCGATCGGATCCTTCCTGAAACATAACCTAGAATCAGATCTTCATTATCTAAAGGAATCCGGAGTGGAAGTGATTCATTAATTAAACCCCCATGAATCTATTTTTGTTCTTTTATTCCAGGTAAAACTTCCTTGACGTATCAACTACTGTAGGGCCGGAGGAGTTCTATTAGACAACCCGTGCTTTTTTATTTTTTTTTTTTTTTTTCGCAAATGGAAAGTTTCGGATACAATTCGGATATCAGACAGATTACCATATATAACACAAAATTTCTCCGCCAATTCCTTCTAGTCGAGCCTCCCGGTCTGTCATTATACCCCGAGAAGTAGAAAGAATTACAATCCCCATCCCGCCTAAAATTCTAGGAATTTGTTGATAGTTAGAATAGATTCGTAGACCGGGTCGACTGATCCGTCGTAAATTTAAAATAGTTCTATATGGTCCTTTCCTATTCCTTCTATGTCGTAGGGTTAAAACCAAAAAATATTTGTTGCTTTCCCGATGTTTCCTTACGTTATCGATAAAACCTTCTCGTAAAAGTATTTTAACAATGTTTTCAGTGATGTTAGTAGATCCTATTCGAATCGTTCCTTTTCTATTCGTGTCAGCATTTCGTATCGAGGTTATTATGTCAGCAATAGTGTCCTTACCCATGGTAAACTAAAATTATTGTTGCTCCCGAATTTTGATATAACCAACGTGTTCTTTTTTTTTTTACTTAGTAAAGGTATATACGTGAGACACAATCAACTAATAAATCTATGTCATTTAAATACTCTAATTTAAATACTATAACTATATTGAGGTCTCGTCTTATAATACCTCAGGAGCTAATGAAACTATTTTAGTGAAATTTAACTGTCTCAATTCCCGGGCGATCGCACCAAAAATTCGAGTTCCTTTTGGATTTCCTTCTTGATCAATGACAACTGCAGCATTGTCATCATATCGTATTATCATACCGTTGTCGCGCTTGAGTTCTTTACAAGTACGTACAATTACAGCTCTGATCACTTCTGATCTTTCTAGAGGTGTATTTGGTACTGCTTCCTTGATCACAGCAACAATAACGTCACCAATATGAGCATATCGGCGATTACTAGCTCCTATGACTCGAATACACATCAATTCTCGGGCCCCGCTGTTATCTGCTACATTCAAATGGGTCTGAGGTTGAATCATTTTTTTAATCTCTTCTTTCAATGTAACAAAGGACGAAGAAAAAAAGAAATATTGTTTGTCAAAAAAAAAAGGAAACCGCAATTGTTTTTTTTATTCCCAAGACTTCTTTCCTTTGGTTCTATATTCCTATCCTGAAATAATGAATTGAGTTTTTATAGGCATTTTGGACGCCGCTATTGAAATAGCCTTTCTGGCTATATTTTCGGCTACTCCGCTCATTTCATAAAGTATTCTGCCCGGTTTAACGACAGCTACCCAATACTCGGGGGATCCTTTCCCCGAACCCATACGTGTTTCTGTAGGTCTTACCGTAACTGGTTTGTCTGGAAATATACGTACCCATATTTTTCCACCACGGCGAACATTTCGTGTCATTGCGCGGCGCCCCGCTTCTATTTGTCTAGATGTAATCCAAGCGGGTTCAAGTGCTTGAAGAGCATATCTACCGAAAGAAATGCGATTACCTCGATAAGATATTCCTTTCATTCTTCCTCTATGTTGTTTACGAAATCTGGTTCTTTTTGGGTTATAGTTGATGGTTGTTTATCAATTCCATCTCTACTACAGAACTGGACATGAGAGTTTCTTCTCATCCAGCTCCTCGCGAAAAAAAAATGACTAATAAAATTAAAATCAAGTTTTCGCGGGCGAATATTTACTCTTTCAATATCTATTTCAGTTGTCGGGTTAACTCATGACCTCTCAGAATCAGAATATCAGAATAAAAAGAAATGAAGTGGTCTCTGGTTTGTTCCGCCATCCTACCCGATAAATCATTAGGATTCATTTTCAATAGAATCCTCTGCATTCACGGGTTCCGTCGTCCCCATCGCTTCTCGATTAATGCTTAGGTCTGAATTCTCCAATGGAGCCTTAATTTAAAATTTAAATTTAATAATTTTTTAATAATTTTCTATTTATTTAATAATTTTATATTTAATTTTAATAAAAATAAAATAAAATTTGTTCTTGAGTCAACCTTCTCAGTCTTTATTGACTTAAGGCTCTTGATTTTTTCTTCGATGAACAGATATTCATCTAATTATTGATGAATCTCTATTGATGCTCTATTACATTGCTCTTTATGAGATGCTTCATAGCGTAGACCTTACATATTGGAATCATATATCATTTCATTGCTATTTCTTTTTCTCTCTTTCTCTCATCCTTCTATTTATCCACATACTTTTTTATTTTGCTTCACAATTTCGATATATTCATAATCAGATTGGTTTTTTTCTTTTACTTAATGCAAAAAAGATTTCAGTTGCTATACTGATATGACCAATATATCATATCTTGACTTATTCTTTGGATTCAGATAATCCGAAGCGATGAGTTGGTTATTAGTGTTATTAGCTTATACTGTGGTCCGCCCATTTTTTTTTTGAATCCTAAGCCTAAAAAACCCAACGAGTCGCACACTAAGCATAGCAATTATATTATATCAAATGATCAATCAAATTTTTATTTAACCTTATAGAATTTAGAATTTAGACCTGCTCATTTTTTATTTTTTTATGTTC